CATATTCCATTCTAGATTATTGGATAGATACGCCCAATCCATTTTAACTATATACTATATAGTCATTAATATGACTATTACAAATAAAAATAGAAAATTTTTCATCAAAGTAAAGAAAGAGCCTTCTTTTCCGAATTTTTTTTGAATTAATTAAATTAAAAGAGGGATTCGTGTTTGCAAAAATGACTCCTACTATTTCGAATCGATTAAATCGATGAATTAGAACGAATCAACTGATTGATAGGTCTAGATTTTTTAGACTAGGGTTAATCGAGACTTTTATATCATAATTATGATAATTCTATATAGACTACGATTCCATAACTTACAAATTCTAAAATTTCTTTGCGGTTTTAGAGTTCTCAACACCAAATCCCTTCCCCTACTTACCCCTCTATTCTAGATTCATAAAACATTTTGTATAGTGGATTGTAGACCTGCTATGTACATAACATCAAAAAGGGGTGGTTATTCTATTTTCATAATAGAATTATTATTTGATCTTTTTCTTCTTTGTATCATAATTCAATCAAAATTGATCGAGTTACTCGAATCTGTAACTTCAATGAAATTGGAATAGTTCCACTCGTTGGTATACTACTACATCAAATTAGGTTGAAACTATTTCTTATTGATTCCTGGCAAAAAGAAACAATTGGAATAGAAGGCCCATAATCTTTTTTTTTTCAATCAACCCGTTTTTATGTTATTTCGTACTGTATAAGTCTTTTCTTTGTGGGATCATTTTCTCACGAGAAGGGAATGAGAAGAATTATAAAATGGATTGCTAGCTATGCCTAGATCGCGGATAAATGGAAATTTTATCGATAAGACCTTTTCAATTGTAGCCAATATCTTATTGCAAATAATTCCGACAACCTCAGGAGAAAAGGAGGCATTTACCTATTACAGAGATGGTGTGATTTGATTCTTTTTTTTTTCATATCTCTCGGTCTTACGAGAAAGACACACGATCCGGGAAAATTTTTGAAATAAATCTACGCCTGTTGAAGGTGAAGTTTGAAAATAGAACAATTCCTTCTGTCGTGTATCCTCGATTAATGCAACCTCAGATGCTATGTTTCAATTTTTGATTCTAGTATTGAGCGAAAGGTTACACCTAGAGGTTCTGTATTATGGGGCAATCCTACTCCACTAGTACCAATGGACAGCATAAGGGAAGAAGCACTACACCTAGTAATCAACAACACGAAAACCTTGTTCGAAATTACCCCTTTCCTTATTGGGCCCGGGACTAAAAGAATGGTTGAGACAACAAATATCCATCTCGTTCGTACTTTGGATACCAATATAACCATCGAAGGTTGTTGAAGTGACTAATTCCTGGAAATTAGGAAGCGTTGAAAACAAAGAAATTGTTCGAGTTCTCATTTCTATCTAGTCCCAACACGCTTGATGTTAAGAACAGCTCTCTTGCAGAAAGGTTGGCTAGAGATTTCTTGTAAAAACACTAGCCCTGCTCAGTCCATAATGAGAATATTTTCATCTTTTTTTGATTTCATGTATTATTCTCCTTATGCACATAAGGGAGGAGCCGTATGAGATGAAAATCTCGCGTACGGTTCTGGAACGGAGATTCTTGTAATTGAATGGCGACCGTAACGGATGTCAGCTCAATCCGAAGGAAATTATGCAGAAGCTTTACAGAATTATTATGAAGCTATGCGACTAGAAATCGATCCCTATGATCGGAGTTATATACTCTATAATATAGGTCTTATTTATACAAGTAATGGAGAACATACGAAAGCTTTGGAATATTATTTTCGAGCACTAGAACGAAATCCATTCTTACCACAAGCTTTTAATAATATGGCCGTGATCTGTCATTACGTGCGACTATCTTCACTATAGAAGTAAAAAAAACAAAAAAGGCTTTCTACATATGCATCGTCTAAAACAACGATTTTTATCAGCTGTAGCAAAGAAAGAAACTTCATAAAAGTTGAAATATGAAGAAATATATATACCTAGCTACTTTTTCTATGGATAAAAAAAAGAATCGAATTGGTAGAGGAAGCACCGTAAAGATCAATTAGCAAGGTTTGGGGCCGCTACAATAATAACTGCGTACTTATGTCATGATGGTAGATATACTTATCTCATGATGTGAGATAAAAATTAGGGATCCACTTATGTAATAGAGTCGATCCCCTAAAGTCTTGAGCAGCGGTGTAGGATCAGATCCCAAAGATAGTAAGTCTTTTCTTTCTTAGGAGGGAAAGTCTTTTTCAAAGATTCTATATAAATTTCTATAGGAAACCAAGATAGTTACCTTTCAGAAAATTCTAAAGATAGGGGGAATTTTTTATTCTGAAGGTGGGAAAAAAGATAAAACGAAAGAAAACGGATTATTAATCCAAATTTCAGTTTAAAACTCATGTAATGAATCTCTTTGGTTAACCCGAAAAATGGGATAGATCCATGAGAAATCCCATTCGTTAGATATCATAACGGGACACTAAAAGAATTGATGAGC